TTTAGCTCAACATATATGTATGTCTGTTTTAAAAGCGCAAAGAGTAATTGATCAGATTCGCGGACGTTCCTATGAGGAAACACTTATGATACTGGAACTCATGCCTTATCGAGCATCTTATCCAATTTTACAATTGGTTTATTCTGCAGCAGCAAACGCTAATCATAATATGGGTTTGAACGAAGCTGATTCATTCATTAGTAAAGCCGAAGTCAATAGGAGTGCTATTGTGAAAAAGTTAAGAGCTCGGGCTCGGGGACGTAGTTATCCGATAAAAAAACCCACTTGTCATATAACAATTGTACTAAAGGAAAAATCTAAATCATTTTAAAAATATGAATGGAAAGAGAACATAATAGAAAAATATGGGACAAAAAATAAATCCACTTGGTTTCAGACTTGGTACAACCCAAAGTCATCGTTCCTTTTGGTTCGCACAAACAAAAAATTATTCCGTGGGTTTACAGGAAGATGAAAAAATACGGAATTGTATCAAGAACTATGTACAAAAAAATAGGAGAATATCCTCGGGTTTCGAAGGAATCGCACGTATAGGAATTCAAAAAAGAATCGATTTGATCCAGGTCATAATCTATATTGGATTCCCAAATTTATTAATAGAGGGCCAAACACGAGGAATAGAAGAATTACAGATGAATGTACAAAAGGAACTTCATTCTGTGAACCGGAGACTCAACATTGCTATCACAAGAATTGAAAAACCTTATGGACAACCAAATATTCTTGCAGAATATATAGCTTTACAGTTAAAAAATAGAGTTTCGTTTCGAAAGTCAATGAAAAAAGCTATTGAATTAACTGAACAAACAGATACAAAAGGAATTCAAGTACAAATCGCAGGACGTATCGACGGAAAAGAAATTGCACGTGTCGAATGGATCAGAGAAGGTAGGGTTCCCCTACAAACAATTCGCGCTAAAATTGATCATTGTTCCTATACAATTCGAACTATTTATGGAGTATTAGGCATCAAAATTTGGATATTTGTAAACGAGTTTGGATATTTGTAAACGAGAAATAATAGACCCTCATTTGTCTTGCCATTCTGTCTAGTGCTAGTGATAAAACAAAAAATTACAAACTCTTTCATTCTTTTTCTGTTAAATCAAACAAAAATCAACAATTCTAATTCTATAAGGCTGAATAAAAATTCGATTGACCATTTAGTATAATTGCTATGCTTAGTGTGTGACTCGTTAGTTTTTTCTTTAGAGTTTAGGGTTGAGATTCAAAAAAAAATGGACTAACCCCTACTATGAACTTAGTAACCATATAAATTAATAACCAACTTATTGCTTCGTATTGTCAAGATCCCAAGAAACAGTCACTATATGGGTGGATCGATCATATAGTTGTAGCAACTGAAATTTTTTCCATAAAAAAGAAATCTGATTATGGGCTGTGAAGCAAAAATAAAGGGATGTGGATAAATGGAAGGATGATAGAAAGAGAGAACAAAAATATCAATGATATATGATTCCAATATGTATGGTCTATGAATCAACTCATAAAATAAAAGGCAGTGTGATAAAGCATTAATACTGATATAATCAATACTGATATAAATATATAAATGAAATAAATGAAATATAAATAAATAAAATAATATAAAAAAAAGAAAATATTAAAGAATAAAGAGCCTCGGGTTAATAAAAACTGAGGAGATTGACTCGGAAACGAATTTTGCCGGAAGCTCCATTGCAGAGTTCAGGCCTAACCATTAATAGAGAAGCTATGGGAACGACGAAACCTGTGACTGCATAGGATTCTATTGAAAACGAATCCTAATAATTCGTTGGGTGGGATGGCGGAACGAACCAAGAAAAAATTGATTTATTCTGAGAGGTGTCATGAATTGACTGACCCTACGAATGAAAGAGTAAATATTCGCCCGCGAAACCTTTATTTATTGGATTACAATTTTTGGCACGATTCAATATAGGTAAGGTAAGGATTCATTATATTCTACGTTATGTTATATTCTAAAAAAAGAAGCATTTTTTATATTTTCTATATCTAATAATATACACGTCCAGCTGTATATTTTGTATATACATCTTCCTTTGTAAGAAATAAAATTAAATATGTAACAAATTAAATATCAATAAATGCCATTCATTACTAATAATTTCTTATATTATTACTTATTATTATTTATTATTTATTATTATTATTATTTATTACTTATTATTATAATAATTATACATGTGTATCTGTAATATTATTGAATCGTTTCATTCGCGAGGAGCTGGATGAGAAGAAACTCTCATGTCCGGTTCTGCAATAGAGATGGAATTAAGAAACAACCATCAACTATAACCCCAAAAGAACCAGATTTCGTAAACAACATAGAGGAAGAATGAAGGGAATATCTTGTCGAGGCAATCATATTTGTTTCGGCGGATATGCTCTTCAGGCGCTTGAACCCGCTTGGATCACAGCTAGACAGATAGAAGCGGGGCGGAGAGCAATGACACGATATGCGCGTCGTGGTGGAAAAATATGGGTACGTATATTTCCCGACAAACCTGTTACAGTAAGACCTACGGAAACACGTATGGGTTCGGGAAAGGGATCCCCCGAATATTGGGTATCTGTTGTTAAACCGGGTCGAATACTTTATGAAATGGGCGGAGTATCAGAAACTATAGCCAGAGCAGCTATTTCAATAGCTGCGTGCAAAATGCCTATACGAACTCAATTTGTTATTTCACGATAGGGATGTAGAACTAAACAAAAGGGATATTGAGGATGAAAAAACAACCGCAGGTTTCTTTTTTTCTGGACGGACAATATTTCTTTTTTTCCTTCATACTTTGCATTGAAATAACAGATTCAAATAAAAAATATATGATTCAACCTCAGACCCTTTTGAATGTAGCGGATAACAGCGGAGCTCGAAAATTGATGTGTATTCGAATCATAGGAGCTGGTAATCACCGATATGCTCATATTGGTGACGTTATTGTTGCTGTAATCAAAGAAGCAGTGCCAAATATGCCTCTAGAAAGATCAGAAGTCATTAGAGCTGTAATTGTACGTACATGTAAAGAACTCAAACGTGACAACGGTATGATAATACGATATGATGACAATGCAGCGGTTGTCATTGATCAAGAAGGAAATCCAAAAGGAACTCGAGTTTTTGGTGCGATCGCTCGGGAATTGAGACAGTTGAATTTTACTAAAATAGTTTCATTAGCTCCCGAGGTATTATAAATACTAGTAGATGACACTATGATATAGTAGGCTATCTGAAATAGATCAAATTAATAGATTGTGTCTCACGCATATACTTTTAATTTTTAAAATTGAATAATTCAAAAAAAAAAAAAAAAACAAAGAAAAAAGAAAAAAGGAAACATGTTGATTATATCAAAATTAGGAAGCACAAAAAATTATAGTTCGTTATGGGTAGGGACAATATTGCCGATATAATAACTTCTATAAGAAATGCTGACATGAATAAAAAAGGAACGGTTCGAATAGTATCTACTAATATCACCGAAAACATTGTTAAAATACTTCTACGAGAAGGTTTTATTGAAAATGTTCGAAAACATCAGGAAAATAACAAATATTTCTTGGTTTCAACCCTGCGACATAGAAAGACTAGGAAAGGAATATACAGAACCGTTTTAAAGTGTATCAGCCGACCCGGTTTACGAATTTATTCCAACTATCAACGAATTCCTAAGATTTTAGGTGGAATGGGAATTGTAATTCTTTCTACTTCTCGAGGTATAATGACAGATCAAGAAGCTCGACTAGAAAGAATTGGAGGAGAAATTTTGTGTTATATATGGTGATCCTCCTCCTCTGGTATCCTAATTTTATCTCTAACTTCCCATTTGTGAAATAGAGAGGAAAAGTAAGTTATATACCTCTTCCTTCATTAGTTGATACTTCAAGGGGGTTACCTGGAATGAAAGAACAAAAATTGATTCATGAAGGTTTAATTACTGAATCACTTCCCAACGGTATGTTCCGGGTCCGCTTAGATAATGAAGATCTAATTCTAGGTTATGCTTCAGGGAGGATACGGCGCAGTTTTATACGGATACTACCAGGAGATAGAGTAAAAATTGAAGTAAGTCGTTATGATTCAACCAGAGGACGTATAATTTATAGACTTCGCAACAAAGATTCGAACGATTAGGTGATTTTTTTAAACATTCCTTTCATGGGGACACAATTCGAAGTTAAAAAAAAAATATTCAAGAAACTTTTTTTCTTCAAAAGAGTAGATTCAGAATTAAGGTAAGGAATAAGAAATATGAAAATAAGGACTTCTGTTCGTAAAATTTGTGAAAAATGTCGACTGATCCGTAGGCGCGGACGAATTATAGTGATTTGTTCCAATCCGAGACATAAACAGAGACAAGGGTAATCTTTCTAAAAAAGAACTTTCTTTTCTAAAGGGGAGGACCCATGTAAGAATAAAAGATATGTTTTAACATGAAATGGATATCTCCGTATCTTTTCTTTCTGTATATTTATGACTCATATTTATGAGACGATAAAATATGACAAAAGCTATACCAAGAATTGGTTCACGTAGGAATGGACGTATTGGTTCACGTAAGAATGGACGTAGAATACCAAAAGGAGTTATTCATGTTCAAGCGAGTTTCAACAATACCATTGTAACTGTTACAGATATACGAGGTCGGGTGGTTTCTTGGGCCTCTGCGGGTACTTCTGGATTCAAAGGCACAAGAAGAGGTACACCCTATGCTGCTCAAGCCGCTGTGGTAAATGCTATTCGTACAGTAGTGGATCAGGGTCTGCAACGGGCAGAAGTTATGATAAAAGGCCCTGGTCTCGGAAGAGATGCAGCATTACGAGCCATTCGTAGAAGTGGTATACTATTAAGTTTAGTACGTGATGTAACACCTATGCCACATAATGGGTGTCGACCTCCTAAAAAAAGACGTGTGTAGAAATAAGAATTAAACGGATTTCAAGAGAAATAAATG